TCAATTTAATTCGAGATCTATTCCGAATAATATGGATTGTACTAACAATGCAATCACACCCTTCTTCTTCTTTTTTTTCTTTCGAAAGAAAAAAAAAAGAAAAAATCCAATAAATTTCAATTTTTCGCTAACTCCATTGCGAAATACTTTTCTAGAGTGCCTAATATCTGTTTCACATCTTCTATGCGAAAATGTTCAATTTTCATAAGATCCTCTTGACTGTTATTCAAGAGGTCCAATAATGTATGTATATTGGACTTTTTGAGGCAATTATAGATCCTGGGAGCAAATTCTAATTGGTCAATAAAAATATATTTCAATGGTATTGTTTTTTTGTTTTTCTTTAGTTTAGTCAATCTATCATGAAAGGTAGAAAGAGGTAAAGTAACCTTGTGTTGATTATCCTCTAAATGGAAGTTTTCTTCTTCCGCATGTAGAAAAGGAATAAATAAATCAATTAAATTATGGGAGGCTTCATAAAGCGCTTCTTTAGGAGTTAAACTTCCATTTGTCCATATTTCGAGAAAGAGTATCTCTTCTTTTTCATTCCCATTCCCATAAGAATGAATACTATGATTCACATTTCGAACAGGCATGAATACAGCATCTATAGGATAACTTCTGTCTTGAGAGTTATTGGGTGTTTTTCTATGATATCCGCGATTCCTCTCGAGTTGTAATCCAATATACAAATCAATTGGTTCCGTCAAACTAGCTATATGCTGTGTATTATCAATGATTTCCACAGAGGGTGGTAAGATGATATCTTGAGCAGTTACACATCTAGGCCCCCTAACACAAATGGATGCGTCACAAGTTCCATATAGATTACTTCTTAATACAATTTCTTTCAAATTCATTAAAATTTCATGTACTGATTCTTGAATACCTACTATGGTAGAATATTCGTGTGGTATTCTATCAGATTTTACGCGTGTAATACATGTTCCTTCTATTTCTCCAAGCAAAACTCTTCGCATCGCAATGCCTATTGTGTCTGCTTGTCCTTTGATAAGTGGAGAGAGAATAAAGCGTCCGTAATAAAGGCGTTTACTATCTGTTCTTGATTCAACACACTTCCACCGCAGTGTCTGAGTCGATACTCTTATTTTCTCTTGAACCATAGTAATATTCTAGATAATTGATCAGATCATTGAATCATTTATTTCTCTTGAAATCTCTTCAATGTTTATTTCTACACACGTCTTTTTTTAGGAGGTCTACAGCCATTATGTGGCATAGGGGTTACATCTCGTACGAAATTGAACAGTATACCATTTATACGAATAGCTCGTAATGCTGCATCCCTTCCGAGACCAGGACCCTTTAGCATGACTTCTGCTCGTTGCAGACCTTGATTTACTACTGTACGAAAAGCATTTCCTGCTGCGGTTTGAGCAGCAAATGGTGTCCCTCTTTTTGTACCCCTGAATCCACAAGTACCAGCAGAAGCCCAAGAAACCACTCGACCCCGTACATCTGTAACGGTCACAATGGTATTGTTGAAACTTGCTTGAATGTGAATAATTCCTTTTGGTATTCTACGTGCACTCTTACGTGAACTACTACGCCCATTCCTGCGTGAACCAATTCGTGGGATAGATTTTGCCATATTTTATCATTTTATTTTATAAATATGAGTCAGAGATATATGGATATATCCATTTCATGTCAAAACATTTTCATTTCCTTTTTTGTTTTTTTTATTTATTTTTACACATCGAGTCTTTTCGAACTTTTTAGTAGAATGATTATCCTTGTCGTTGTTTATGTTTCGGGTTGGAACAAATTACTATAATTCGTCCATGCCTACGGATCAGTCGACATTTTTCACAAATTTTACGAACAGAAGCTCTTATTTTCATATTTATCATTCCTTAGTTTAATTCCGAATCTATTTCTTGGAAGAAAATAAGTTTCTTGAAATTTTAAACCTCGAATTGTATTCCTATTCCGGAATGTTGAACTTGAAAAACTACTTAATCGTTTGAATCCTTGTTGTGGATTTTATACATTATACGTCCCATGGTTGTATCATAACAGCTTATTTCAATTTTCACTCGATCTCCCGGTAGGATCCGTATAAAACGACGTCGCATCCTTCCTGAAACATAACCTAAAACCAGATCTTCATTATCTAAACGCACTATGAACATACCATTCGGAAGTGAGTCAATAATTAAACCTTCACGAATCCATTTTTCTTCGTTCATTCTAGGTAAACCCCCTTAAAGTTTTAACTAATAAAGTAAAGGAAGATATTAAACACCCCGTTTTTCTTTTTTTTTTTTTACAAATAGGAAGTTTCCGATTCAATTCGTATATTAGAAAGATTACCATATAGAACATAAAACTTCTCCGCCAATTCCTTCTAATCGAGCCTCTTGGCCTGTCATTATACCTCGAGAAGTAGAAAGAATTATAATACCCATTCCGCCTAAAATTCTAGGAATTCGTTGATAGTTAGAATAGATTCGTAAACCAGGTCGACTGATCCGTTTTAAATTAAAAATCTTTCTATATGGTCCTTTTCTATTCCTTCTATGTCGCAGAGTTGAAACCAAAAAAGATTTCTTCCTTTCCTGATGTTTCCTCGCGTTTTCAATAAAACCTTCTCGTAATAATATTTTAACAATGGTTTCGGTGATGTTTGTAGATGCTATTCGAACCGTTCCTTTTCGATTCATGTCAGCATTTCGTATAGAGGTTATTATATCAGCAATAGTGTCCCTACCCATAATGAACTCAAATTCATGGTGTCTCAAAATTTGGATATAATCAACATGCTTTTTTAGTTTATTATTATTTAATTTATGAACTTTTATGAATTATTAAATTAAATAAATAAAAAAATTAAATAAATAATAAATAAAAGTAAAAGGTATATACTTGATACACAATCTACTAATTAATTTAATCTATTTCATTCAAATACCCTACTCTATCATGGTCTCCTCTTATAATACCTCGGGAGCTAATGAAACTATTTTAGTAAATTTTAAATGTCTTAACTCCCGGGCGATCGCGCCAAAAACTCGAGTTCCTTTTGGATTTCCTCTTTGATCAATGATAACTGCAGCATTGTCATCATATCGTATTATCATACCGTTGTCTCGTTTGAGTTCTTTACGTGTACGTACAATTACAGCTCTGATCACTTCAGATCTTTCTAAGGGCATATTAGGTATTGCTTCTTTGATCACAGCAACAATAACGTCACCAATATAAGCATATCGACGATTGCTAGCTCCTATGATTCGAATACACATCAATTTTCGAGCCCCGCTGTTGTCCGCTACATTCAAATGGGTCTGAGGTTGAATCATTTTTTTTTTTCAATGCAAAGGGCGAAAAAAAAAGAAAGAAATATTCTTTGTCCAAAACCAAAAAACCGTAGGTTTTATCCCAAAAATAGATTTCTTTTGGTTCTACATTCCTATCCTGAAATAATGAATTGAGTTCGTATAGGCATTTTTGATGCTGCTATTGAGATAGCCTTTCTCGCTATATTTTCTGCTACTCCACTTATTTCATAGAGTATTCGACCTGGTTTGACAACAGCTACCCAATATTCGGGAGATCCTTTTCCTGAACCCATACGTGTTTCTGTAGGTCTTACTGTAACTGGTTTGTCTGGAAATATACATACCCATATTTTTCCACCACGACGTGCATTTCGGGTCATTGCTCGTCGCCCTGCTTCTATTTGTCTAGATGTGATCCAAGCGGGTTCAAGTGCCTGAAGAGCATATCGACCGAAACAAATCCGATTACCTCGATAAGATATTCCCTTCATTCTTCCTCTATGTTGTTTACGGAATCTGGTTCTTTTGGGGTTATAGTTGATGTTTATTTCTCAATTCCATCTCTACTCCAGAACCGGACATGAGAGTTTCTTCTCATCCGGCTCCTCGCGAATAAAAAATTCAAATAAAATAAAAAAATATTTAATATACATGTATTTAATAATACACTAACTCGAAATCAAGAGATTTTTTGAAATTTATATATAATTTCAAAAATTTGTTAGAAATTTTTATATTTGGATATAACTAAAGATATTTTTTATTTTTCTTTCATATATTTTTATATAGTCTATAGTCGTTTTTTATAAGTTCTAACAAATCTTAATTTTGTCTTGTCTTTTATCGTATCAGATTGCCTACATTTTAGCAATCCAATAAAGAAAACTTTCGCGGGCGAATATTTACTCTTTATCTATTTCAGCTTTAGGGTTAGTTCATGACTTTTTAGAATAGATGAATTGGTCTATGGTTTGTTCCGCCATCCCGTCCAATGAATCATGAGGATTCTTTTTCAATTGAATCTTCTGTATTCACGGGTTGCATCGTTCCCATCGCTTCTTCATTAATGGTTAGGTCTGAATTCTATAATGGAGCTCTTAATAAAATTTGTTCTTGAGTCAACCTTCTTAGTCTTTATTGGCTCGAGGCTCTTCACTTTTTTTGTTGTATGAACAGAAGTAGAACTTCCAATTCAGAAAATTTGGAAAAGAATCAGTATTGATTTGATGCTTTATTACACTACACTGTTTTTTATGAGATGATTCACAGACCTTACATATTGGAATCCTATATCATTGATATATTTTTTTCTTTCTCTCACCTTTCCTTTTATCCACATCCCTCTAGATTTTGATTTACAACTCATAATCAGATTTTTCTTTTGTTTATGCCAAAACTATTTTCGTTGCTACAATGATAGAACCAATATATCATATCTTGACTGCTTCTTTGGATCCAGATAATGCGAAGTGATGAGTTAGTTATTAGTTCTATAGTTATTAGTTCATACTATGGATTGTTACTTTTTTATCTTAAACCTAACAAAAACAACGAATCACACACTAAGCATAGCAATTCTATCAAAAAAAGGTCAGTCAAATTTTTATTCAACCTTATAGAATTAAAAATTTGAATTTCTCATTTTTGTTTTGATGGAATAGAAAATAATTTGTCATTTTTTTCTTCCATTCCACC